ATCGACTGATAAAGTTATCAAATGAATTGTAATTACAATTGAAACGATCGAAAAGGAAATATGCGTTAATATATGCTCTAAAGTTGAAAATATCATAAAAAATCTTAAAATAAAAAAGAGGAATCCCTCAATTGTGAAATTGAAATCAGGAATTGCGTTCATTATAGGATCTATTGTATCTCTTTTAGAAGATGGCATGCCGCCACTCGGACTCGAACCGAGATGCTCTAGCACTGCTTCCTAAGAGCAGCGTGTCTACCGATTTCACCATAGCGGCTTGCTCGAACTCATAATAGCCTATTATTATTCAATCGTCGAGAGTAAAGGAGTCAAGTCAATCCAATATTTTTTAGGAAAGATTCAAATTGATGAAAAAAATTTGTTCAAATAGGGATTTCAAGGTTCATTATTTGGGGTTACAGTGTCGCTTTTATTTAACTTAGGATTTTCTTTCCCGCAGTTTCTGCTCTCCTGGAATTTAACTGTTGTAACTAGATAGTTCTACCCTCAATCCAGAAGTTATCCATTTTTCGTACAAAAAAATATTCCCTTTTATTGATTGAGTTAAAAACGAGAGGTACATGGGGAGTATATATAGTAATTCAAAGAAATAATGATTTGATTCATAGAAGGTTACAAAAAAGTTTTAAACTTAATAAATTAGTTTCAATGACGCATTCATTTTGACTAAAGATCTTATATTTGCTCTTCTCGAGATATAGAAAAAATAAAAACTTTTATTATTGTGACAAGTGGGTTGATGGGGAAAATAATAATCCCCATCCCGGAAATGATAAAATATAATAAAAAGAAAGGTAAAACCTGCTATCTTTCTTTATTCTTTTTTCAAAACAAAAAAAGTATTCTATTATTTTTAGAAGTCAGTAAACAGAAAAATTATTATTCTACATATCAGAAGAGCGAGGCGGGTTCCATTTCATATTGATTATTCCAAAACAAACAATAGGTAATGGAAATCATTAATTACATTAATTTTATATATTAAAAATTAATTTTTCTAAATTGAATTAGCCAATTGTTTGAGTCAAGTCAATTCAGATTATTCTATTGTTTGATTATTTATTTGTTTGGCGTATAAAAAAACTTTTTGAATTCCCGGTAGAAAGAGATTTCCCTAACGAAAAGGCCTTTAGCGCTGCCCAATATCCCTTCTTTTTCCAAATATTTTTACGAATACGCTTTTTTGATATAGAAGTACGTTTTTTTGGAACTGCCATTTAAATTCAAGTTACTCATTGTTATAGTTGTATGTGAAAGACATCTATTATTCAAAACGAATTGTTCTTTACTATTCATTATCTATCTAGTTATTCTTTAGATAATATTCCCTTCATAAAAAATACATAAGATATGTGAAAGATATGTGAAAATCGCATAGAATAAATATTAAAAAATAAGATGATATAAAATCAAAAAAAAAATTGTTTTTTGGTCCCTTTATTTCTCATTCTTTCTCATTCAAATCTATATCTATAGAATTCGATATATCATAGAAATTAAATTGATTCAAATTGATAAAATCAAAAATTCAAAAACCCTCTATTCTACGGCTGTCTATTTTCGTCGTTCTACATTTAATTTAAATGTAATAAAATCCATCGAAAAGTTTAAGAACCCTACTTTTTGCATAATGAAAAAACTTTAATATTAATTGGGCAAGCTCAAGGAAAGAGTAGGATTAATTTGAATTTTCAAATTAGAATGAGACTAATAATTAAGCTGTTAAAAACTACATGACATGATAAAAAATATTTGAGTAATTTTTTAAGAATTTTTTTAGATAAAGAAAAAAGAAAGTGAATTTTATATAAAGTAATGAATGGATATTATAGCCCTTGCTATAAAATATATGTATTTTATTGGAATGGAAAACAAACAATCAATTCCATAATGAACTAGCTAATGATTTGACTAATCAAAAAAGCAAGTTCTTATTTCATTATTAGGCCAATAACTTGGCCTTAGTTGATCCTATGATTGATATCAGAATATGGATAGAAATTATTAGTACAATAATTTCTATCTTCATAAATATCTTACTAAGTATTCACTTTTACTATGAATTTGGTCATACTATTTGACCAATTGGAATTTCTTCATTTGAATATTTGAAGTATTTTGCAAAAACTCAAAATAAGTAAGAATATAAAATTTTCTTTAAGGTAGTGTATATCTTGATTTTTTTATTGACTCCTTTCAAAAGAGGTAAGATCCGACGAATCGGAAACAATTCATTAAGAATAAAAAACTTTTTTTATGGAACATACATATCAATATGCGTGGATCATACCTTTCGTTCCACTTCCAGTTCCTATGTTAATAGGAGTGGGGCTTCTTCTTTTTCCGACAGCAACAAAAAATCTTCGTCGTGTGTGGGCTTTTCATAGTGTTCTATTGTTAAGTATAGTCATGATTTTTTCAATCGATCTATCTATTCAGCAAATAAATAGCAGTTCTATCTATCAATATGTATGGTCTT